TTTTTATCGATATTCCTGGTTACTAATACTAACTAGGAAATCTCTATTAAACAAAAGAGTGAATTCTTTCAAAATAAAAGAGTGAATTCTTTCGCTTTCTTCCGTGGAATTAGTTAACAAGGTCTTGCATCTTTCTATATCTCCCGAAAAAAATCCCCCACTAAGAATCCTTTTTGTTGGATCGTATTATAACGAATTCTTTGGGAGTTTTTAGGAAATACTTTAAAATTTTATTAAATTATGAAATTTATAAGACAAGAAAAGATAATAACTACTAATACGAATAATAAAAGGGTGGATTATCGTATATATATATTTCATGTAGAAACATGTAGAAAGATGAATTAGAAACATGTAGAAAGATGAATAGGTCCATTTATTTATATATTTATTGTATTTTATTAATTAATATATATTTCTTAAATTAATATATATTTCTTAAAACATATACTTATAGACTCCCTATCCCTATTAAGTATATATATACTCACTTAGGTATACTTAGTATAATATAACAATTATATATGAATTATAAGATATCTTTATAACAATATAAGGATAAGGTTCAAATATAAAACAATAAATATAACAATAAATAACAGGTACAAATATTAAATCGAGGTACCCATTCTATGATAACTCTCAACAGTCTCCCCTCCATTTTTGTGCCTTTAGTGGGCTTAGTATTTCCGGCAATTGCAATGGCTTCTTTATCTCTTTATGTTCAAAAAAACAAGATTTTTTAGATACAACAAGGACAAATCTTATATATATATTTTTTCAAGACTTACTTGGATCATAACACGGATATCTATTTAGTAAAATATGGTATAATATGCGGCTTCCTTCGAGCATAAGCTCTTATGTATGTGTAAACATGATAAATGAATTATAACTATTTTCAAATAGATCGGGATCGGGGAGAATTTCTGAAATGTAAAGTCAATATATCTATATGTATTAGGAAATCATATGAAAGGGATGTTATTATTTTAGTTTGGATCTAAGAAATTCGATGAATTATCCCTAAAGGTTCACATCATAATAGTGCTGGTTGATGAGAGTTACTTCGGAAACAAAAAAAAGTAAAAAAAAATTATTTTTGTTATTCTCCCAATTCCAATAAAATGCAACTAGGTCTAGTTAGAGTATGAGTTGGCGATCAGAACGTATATGGGTAGAACTTATAGCGGGGTCTCGAAAAACAAGTAATTTCTGTTGGGCCTTTATTCTTTTTTTAGGTTCATTAGGGTTTTTATTGGTTGGAACGTCCAGTTATTTTGGTAGGAATTTTATATCTTTATTTCCTTCTCAGCAAATAATTTTTTTTCCACAAGGTATCGTGATGTCTTTCTATGGGATCGCAGGTCTTTTTATTAGCTCCTATTTGTGGTGCACAATTTTGTGGAATGTAGGTAGTGGTTATGATCGATTCGATATAAAAGAGGGCATAGTGTGTATTTTTCGTTGGGGATTTCCTGGAAAAAATCGTCGCATATTCCTCCGATTCCTTATGAAAGACATTCAGTCCATCAGAATAGAAATTAAAGAGGGTATTTATGCTCGTCGTGTCCTTTATATGGAAATAAAAGGACAAGGAGCCATTCCCTTGACTCGTACTGATGAGAATTTTACTCCACGAGAGATTGAGCAAAAAGCTGCTGAATTGGCCTATTTCTTGCGTGTACCAATTGAAGTATTTTGAAAAAAGGAACTGAAGAATGAATACTTTGCAAGAGATAAAAAACTCAAGAATCATCTTTTTTTCTATAGCATAACTTAACTGAAGTTTCTTCAGAACGCTTACTCGAGCCAAAGCAAACGTATATGAAACAATTCTAAAACGAAATTGTTTATGTCCACAATTTTTTTTATGCGTATGTAAATCCACTTAACTCAATTCAGTAACAAATCTAAATGATAGATTCATCATATATCAAAACAAAACATTTCATCATAAAGTAAAGAATTTTTTTTTTCTAAATACTAAATATTTGATATTTTGATAGAACGGGAGTTCTTTCGTCTCGAAATCCGACTACTATTAATTTGAAGAGGGCTCTTTCTTATTCTATATTCTTTCTAAATTCAAGGACTAACCGCTGTACTGAATCACAAAAAAATCCGGAAATACATCGATGACTTGTAATAGAACTTATGCTTGATAGAAATATTAGTATCATATAGAGTCGACGAATGAGGTGCGTTCATTAAAAATTTTAAAATTCACAGACGAAAAAATGGCAAAAAAGAAAGTATTAATTTCCCTTCTATATCTTGCATCTATAGTATTTTTGCCTTGGTGGATCTCTCTCTCATTTAATAAAAGTCTGGAATCTTGGTTTACTAATTGGTGGAATACTAGGCAATCCGAAATTTTTTTGAATGATATTCAAGAAAAGAGTATTCTAAAAGAATTCATAGACTTAGAGGAACTCTTACGTTTGGACGAAATGATAAAGGAATACCCGGAAACACATTTACAAAAGCCTCGCATCGAAATCTACAAAGAAACGATCCAATTGATCAAGATGCACAACGAGGATTGCATCCATACAATTTTACACTTCTCGACAAATATAATCTGTTTCGGTATTCTAAGTGGTTATTCTATTCTAGGTAATGAAGAACTTGTTATTCTTAACTCTTGGTTTCAAGAATTCCTATACAACTTAAGCGACACAATAAAAGCTTTTTCTATTCTTTTATTAACTGATTTATGTATAGGATTCCATTCGCCCCACGGTTGGGAATTAATGATTGGCTCTGTCTACAAAGATTTTGGATTTGCTCATAATGATCAAATTATATCCGGTCTTGTTTCTACTTTTCCAGTCATTTTAGATACAATTTTTAAATATTGGATCTTTCGTTATTTAAATCGTGTATCTCCTTCACTTGTAGTGATTTATCATTCAATGAATGACTGAAAAGTGATCGAACGATCCAATTATAATATTTGTTACTTTGTACATAAGCAAAACATTCAAAATTGTACTTACTACCCATCCAAGGGATTCCTCCAATATTCCAGTAAAATTATTTATATTTAATATTTAAGTAAATAGCAAAATTATAGATAGGGAACTATACTAGCGACCTACCTAATTTTATTGTAGAAATTTTCGGGATCAATGATTGGACCATGCAAACTAAAAATACCTTTTCTTGGATAAAGAAAGAGATTACTCGATCCATTTCCGTATCGCTCATGATATATATACTAACCCAGGCACCCCTTTCAAATGCATATCCCATTTTTGCACAGCAGGGTTATGAAAATCCACGAGAAGCGACTGGCCGTATTGTATGTGCCAATTGCCATTTAGCTAATAAACCCGTGGATATCGAGGTTCCACAAGCGGTACTTCCTGATACTGTATTTGAAGCAGTTGTTCGAATTCCTTATGATCTGCAACTGAAACAAGTTCTTGCTAATGGTAAAAAAGGAGCTTTGAATGTCGGGGCTGTTCTTATTTTACCCGAGGGGTTTGAATTAGCCCCTCCCGATCGTATTTCGCCCGAGATTAAAGAAAAGATAGGAAATCTGTCTTTTCAGAGCTATCGTCCCACTAAAAAAAATATTCTTGTGATAGGTCCGGTTCCTGGTCAGAAATATAGTGAAATCACCTTTCCTATTCTTTCCCCGGACCCCGCTACTAAGAAAGATGTGCACTTCTTAAAATATCCCATATATGTAGGCGGGAACAGGGGAAGGGGTCAGATTTATCCCGACGGGAGCAAGAGTAACAATAATGTTTATAATGCTACAGCAGCAGGTATAGTAAGCAAAATAATACGAAAAGAAAAAGGGGGGTACGAAATAACCATAGCGGATGCATCGGATGGACGTCAAGTGGTTGATATTATCCCTCCAGGACCGGAACTTCTTGTTTCAGAGGGCGAATCCATCAAACTTGATCAACCATTAACGAGTAATCCTAATGTGGGTGGATTTGGTCAGGGAGATGCGGAAATAGTACTTCAAGATCCATTACGTGTCCAAGGTCTTTTGCTCTTCTTGGCATCTGTTATTTTGGCACAAATCTTTTTGGTTCTTAAAAAGAAACAGTTTGAGAAGGTTCAATTGTCCGAAATGAATTTCTAGATCTGCGGATTTATCAACATCAAGCTCTAAAAATAAACAAATTTTTGTTGGGAATTATGTATGATCAAAAAAATTTTGCTTATTTATATTCTTTATTCTACCGGATTTCGGGAATTACTTAATACCGCATTCCTGGTCATAGTATATTGTGAAGGCGACTGACTGTTTTACTTAACTCTTCTTTATTTATTTGTTTTTTCAATCCAAATTGAAACGGTATGATATAGAATGAATCAATAGTTTTATATTTGACTAGAATCAAAACAAAAGATAAATAAGCGGAGAATAGAAACCAAAGTATAAATGAGAGGAACAAAGGATTTTAGGGGAGATTGTTCGTCTCCTAGTCCTTGACACAAGAAACGGAATTTTACCCAACCCTTTCTTGTGTCGAATTAATAAAGATTCTCGATCCCATTCGTAAAAAATGGATATTTGTAGTTTTCATTTTTTTTTTTTTTTTTATATATAGGTTTATTTTATCATAACCCTTTTTTTTTTTTTAGATTTCTTACGTAACATAGTGGTAGTGGACAAATAAATAGAGGTCAATTTATTGAGCAATATAGAACTTCTTCAATTTCAACGAACTTATAAAAAAAAATTTCACTTTTATTAGATTAAATATTTATTAGATTAAATGGAGTAAGGTTCTCTTCTATTAGTATAGAAAGGGTTTGCATGATATCTGATTGATAGAAATATATTATATTTCTATATAATTGTGAGTCATCCAAAAAGGGTAAATCGAGTGATTCCTTCTTTGTTTTAAGTATTGACAGATACTATTGAGTAACAGATGTTCTGAATCAATTAACGAAGTTCATTTTTTAAAAACATCATCAGAAAAGGTGGATGTTTTTGAAACATCTCTAAAAAAAAATATTATGAT